TCTATATCGAAAAAAAAAAAATTCCAACAATTTTTTTTGAAACCATTTCGGTATTAAAATAGTGGTAGAAAGAGTACTACACTGCGTCTAGATTTCAAACTGCTTAGCTTTAACCATGGTAATAGTCCAAAATTCTTGGTTAATAGAGAATCAAAGTGGATTTACCAATGAATCACGAAATGCTATGGTTCTTCATTTTTTTTTTTTTAATTTTTTCAAAATTTATTAAAAATTAAACTTATTGAGAAGTAATTCGCGGGATCATGCACATTTTCTTAGTTATAACGAAAAAAAAGTGCAGTTGGTTGGATCCAATCTATTCTTTGAAATAAACAACTCGCACACACTCCCTTTCCAAAAAAAACCAATACACCTAGCACTACACTTAGATTTATTGGATTTGTTGCTAAAATATCGGTATTAAACCCGAAACTTCCGGCGGATGGCCAGTAACCAAAGCAAAGGAAAGAATCGGTTATATTTTTCATATGATCTCATCTCCTCTTATGGATAGACTAATTCTCTCTCTAGGATTCCTATTTTTAGATTTTTTTATTAGTTTTTATTTTATATGATATGATAGAATATTATATATATAATATTCTATATATATAGAAAGAATAAAATTCCCATTCCTTACTATTAATCCATATTCATTATTAGTACCATATTAATTATTAGTAATTATATTAATATAATAATCTTAATTAATATAATAATAAGTATTAATATAATAATAAGTATTAATATAATAAAAAGAATGTTATAATAAATATAATATATATATATTAATATATATATTAATATATATATTAAATATTTTATATTAAATATATTTTTTATTTGAATTGGTCAGTCAATTGGAAGATTCCCCATAAGAATGATACTTATTAGAATTAGATACCAGTTCTTATGTAAATTGCAAAATCTCTAGTTTTCAACACTTTCAAAAAACTTTCAAAGGGGGGAGTTGATTAGACTAAAAAGGGAAGGAAGAAGGCGAATCAGTATGTTAATTCCTCACCCTTAAATCAGTCCTTCCCCTGTGTTCTTGTCCGAACGAAAAAATTAGTGTAGAAGCGAAATCTTAATAGAATTCGAAAAAGCAAGAGCAGCAAAGCAAGTCCACGGAAAAACGAATATTTATTTTTCTATTTTTTTTAGGATTAAACAAAAGGATTCGCAAATAAAAGCGCTAATGCTACAACCAGCCCATAAATTGTTAAAGCTTCCATAAAAGCCAGACTAAGCAATAAAGTACCCCGTATTTTTCCCTCTGCCTCCGGTTGTCGCGCAATCCCTTCTACAGCTTGCCCTGCAGCAGTGCCTTGACCAACCCCAGGTCCAATAGAAGCAAGCCCGACGGCCAACCCAGCAGCAATAACGGAAGCGGCAGAAATCAGTGGATTCATGATAAGTTCCTCGTAGCCAAAATAAAATAAAGAAAAGAAATAGTTAATGATATAATCAACCAACAAATTATGACTTAATTATTCAATTACTAAGATTTACCCAGTCGAAGTAATTAAGAATTCCGAATTGAAATAATAATATTTCTTGAACTATCCGAATTACTTCGATATTTTTTTTTTCGTTTCTACACACGTAGTTTTTTTTTTGAATCCATATAACTAACTTTTGTTCTTATCTTACCTTAATTTTTTGAACCATTCCTTGAATTCTTCGTTCTTTTTCTTGATTTAATTTATTTAGTCATTCAATATTCAATTTACAATTCGAAATGAAACGGAAGGGCTTCGTTTTTTGAATCCCTATCTAAATTTACAGTAGTAGCAGGGCAAATTTAGATATATAGTTAAATCATATATAACTAGTTAATATCTAATATCACATATACATGTGTTTCTTCCATACCGTAAACCAATTAGTCGTGTCTTAGATTCAATCGGATTCGAGAATCATTCTTTGAAACCAAACCTCTAAAAAAAAAGAAAGAGTTGTCTTATATCGCTTAGATTAATACACCTAGTTCAACCCCCCCTCACTCCTACTCTATTTTTTTTTTGAATCTCGGTTTTTTTAAGCCCTTTCTTCCCTTTTTTTATTATCCCATATGGATATAATCAATCTAAATCAATTCGTTAGACCGAATTATTGCATAGAAATATCTGAATTTTAGTGATCTAAATAGAATTTGATTTTTTTTTATGAAAATCTTCTTTTGGTCAATCGTTGAATTGGATGTGAATGAATGAAAAGGGAATCTATTCTAGTTCTATATAACATCTTTTTATCACACACCGTAAACGTAGCTATCATACTTATAGCTCCTAATATCTAATATACTAATCTATCCTAATCGAATAATATATATAATCGAATCTAAAATAATAATAATAATAAATCGAATAAAAATATTTAATATGTTATATATAGTTATAATTGAATGAACAAAACAAATACAACAAAACAAAAAAAAAGAATATATATTGGAGGAAAATGGAAATTGGTCAAACAAAGAGTATTTTTAGGAAAAATAGGAAAGAGATCTATCTAAAAGATCTTTTTCCTATTTTTTTTTACAATTCCCAGGTAATCTTTTACATTTTACTATTCCATATTACACTAATTCGTATACTTATTTTATTTATACCCTATTGCATCTTTCTGGGGGGGGGATAAACCTTTTATTTTATTCAAAATTTTCAAAATCTCTTTTCTTTCTATTTTATATTTATGTTCTCTAAGTAGATTATCTTGAGCCATACATACATTGCGATGGGCTAAACTAAAAAAATACTATTTTGAAAACTAGTCAATGATGGCCTTCCATGGATTCCCCTATATAAGCTGCAGCTAAAGTAGCAAAAATAAGAGCTTGAATACCACTTGTAAATAATCCAAGGAACATGACAGGTATAGGAACTACTAAAGGTACTAAAGAAACAAGAACAACAACTACTAATTCATCAGCTAATATATTTCCAAAAAGTCGAAAACTAAGCGATAAGGGTTTTGTGAAATCTTCTAAGATATTAATCGGTAAAAGGATTGGAGTTGGTTGGATGTATTTACCAAAATAAGCTAATCCTTTTTTTGAAAGACCCGCATAGAAATATGCTACTGACGTAAGTAAAGCTAATGCAACGGTAGTATTTATATCATTTGTGGGTGCAGCTAACTCCCCATGAGGTAACTGTATGATTTTCCAAGGCAAAAGAGCCCCCGACCAATTAGAAACAAAAATAAATAGAAACATAGTTCCAATAAATGGAACCCACGGACCATATTCTTCTCCAATCTGAGTTTTGCTCACGTCTCGAATGAATTCAAGGACATATTCAAAGAAATTTTGACCGAAAGTGGGAATGGTTTGCGGATTTCGAACAACTAGAATGGCTGAAACTAATAAGATAGCAATTACAACCCAAGAAGTAATAAGTACTTGGGCATGCACTTGGAAACCCCCTATTTGCCAATAGAAATGTTGACCTACTTCCACAGCCGATATATCATATAATCTTTTTAATGTGTTGATGGAACATAATAGAACATTCATATTGCCCTCTAAAAGAAATAGAACTTGAAAGGGAATTATTTTGATTCAACCATCTCCTTTTTGACTTGTCTACTTTCATTTTCTATTTTGAATACCGACTAATCGCATAATATTTCCATTTGTTCTCTTTATCTTTTTCTTTTTTGCGCGATTTAGTAATAGTATAGTAACCGATTCCATAAATCTATGAATCCCCCAACCAAATCAAATAATTTATTTATCTTATTATTAATCAAGAATTTCGTATAGAGCTAGAACGACCCTCACAAATTGCAAATACTAATTTGTTAAGGATTAATCGGATTGAAGCTATAGCATCATCATTAGCTGGAATCGAAATATCGGCGAGGTCTGGGTCACAATTTGTATCGATTAAACAAATCGTTGGAATTCCCAAAGTGATACATTCTCGAAGAGCTGTATATTCTTCTTGCTGATCAACAATTATTACAATATCGGGTAACCCCGTCATATATTTAATGCCGCCAAGATATGTTTCCAAGTGAGATAATTGTCTCTTCAAGATAGCAGCATCTCTTTTTGGAAGACAGTTGAGTCTCCCCGTCTTTTGTTCCGTTCTCAAGTCCCTGAACTTATGAAGTCTCGTTTCTGTAGTATACCAATTCGTTAACATACCGCCGAGCCATTTTTTATTAACATAATGACACCGAGCTCTTATTGCAGCCCTCGCTACTGAATCAGCTGCTTTTTTTTTGGTACCAACAATTAAGAATTGTTTTCCCCTACTTGCTGCATCAAAAACTAAATCACAAGCTTCTGATAAAAAACGAGCAGTTCTAGTAAGATTTGTAATATGAATACCCTTACGCTTTGCGGATATATAAGGTGCCATTCTAGGATTCCATTTCCTAGTACCGTGGCCAAAATGAACTCCCGCTTCCATCATCTCTTCAAAAGTTATGTTCCAATATCTTTTTGTCATTTATCCCCACACTTTTTTTTTTAATTGAAAAAAGAGACCAGGTATCCTGAAATAGAAATAAATAAATGTTCCTATGGAACCTTCTCTTCTACCGAAAATTGGTCGTTGATACATGATCAGACCATTCATTTTTCTCTATTTATTATTTTATTTATTATCTTTTATTACCAAAAAAAATCAAATGAACGCGTTTAAAGAGATGAATCCGCTCTTAGGAATCATTAAATCCCAGATTGCTCTCATGTATCGCATAAATTCTTTGAAATTAAAACAAAAATAATTCTCTGTGGTGGAACAAAATATCTTTCATTTTTCCCTCGAATAAATTATTTTTGTTTGTTTCCAAGGTAATCTTGTTATGTTGCCTTGGCCTTGAATGGTACTTTATTCTTTTGAATCCGGTACCAACGGGTATCATTCCCCCTAAAACGACATTCTCTTTCAGACCCTTCAACCAATCGATACGACCCCGGAGAGCGGCTTTTGCTAAAACTCTAGCAGTTTCTTGAAAACTTGCTTCCGATATGAAACTTTGAG